CTTCTGACAAAAAATTCGGCACACTCCAAGATGCTCTATTTTTACATAAAAATGTATTCGCTCAAGAAGGACTCCAGAAGATATTAATCGTAAAAAAGAAGATTGTTTACAAGGAAACACTAATAGAAATTCATATTCATATATATATAAATTATATAAGAAACAAAATAGTCTTTTATTGTCTTTTGAAAATACGTAAATAGATTTATTCGGAATAATGAGACTATTCCAATTATAATATTCGTGGAGAAGGAACTGCAATAAATGTAAAGAGAGAGCATCCTGGATCCAGGATTGAAGCATTTGAACCAAGATTTCCATATGGGCGGGATAGGGTATTAGTATATCGGACAGATAATTTAAATGCAATAATTTATCCTCTAAAAAAGGAAATATTGAATGACTAGATTGTAAATTGTGAGATTTGGGTATTTCTTTTTCTTCAAGGGAAGATATTAACTGCAGCGAAAATGGAATTTCTACAATGACTGCAAAACCTTCAGATAGAATCTGAGAAAAAAAATGAAAATAAAAATAATTGTTATGCCCAACAAATATATTTTGGTAAATATCATTAACCGAATAAATCCAATAATTTTTTTGATACATTCGAATAATTAAACGTTTCACAAGTACTGAACTAAATTTATTGTCATAACCCAAGGAGTTTTGGGGTTCATAAAAAATCGAACTATTTAACCCATGGTCATAAGCAAATACGTAAATATATTCTTGAAAGAGAAGTGGATATAGAAACTGTTGTTGCCGAGATCTATATTCTTCTAAATATCCTTGTAATTCTTCCATTTATATTTCCACGTGAAGCAGAGGTAGAAGGAACTTATTGAGTTATAAAATAACTGATACATAGTGCAATATGGTCAAAACAGAGTATTATGCATAATAAAGGATATTATGCATATATACAATAGTAATAAAAAAGAATACCCTGTAAAGGAAAGAGGGAGTCCAATCAACAGGTTTTTTTACTCCCTTTTTTCTATCAAAAATGGTTTATCTTCGTTATAATTACAAGAGGATAATGACCCTTTATTTTTGCAACCTGATTGCTCTTTTGATTTTGGAATTAATTATCTTTATCAGTATACTGTTTCTTTTACACATTCGTCTCTAACCCATAATAATCAATATTTAGGATTCATAAAAAAAAAAGATCTCCTAATGGGAGACCCCATCCTTTCCCGTACCTGGCACTAATCCATTTTTAACGTCTAACTAGATCGGGTAATCATTTAATTCAAATTAAGAACATAAGCTCGTTTCTTTTTGGTTTATCAGAATTGGAATTGGAGCCATGAAGCTCTATCCATTTATTCACTAGACCAAACTATAAATTTTAATTTGTTTTGTCCACTTCCCTACAAAAAAATTGTAAGAATGTGAGTAAGGAGAAATTCTTCATTTTACTTTCATTTCAATTTGAAATTTTTTCAATTATAATAAAATACGAAATTTCGTATTTTATTATATTACGTATTACGACATGCTACTTTTTCCATTCATTACCTTTGAGGATCAGTCGTGGTCTTATAGACTCTACCAATAGTCTGGACGAATTTATTGCTTCATCCAAATGTGTAAAAGATCATAGTCGCACTTAAAAGCCGAGTACTCTACCGTTGAGTTAGCAACCCAACCCTTCAAAACAAAAGTTGGATATGTAGATACGATCGAAATAAAAAACCAATTGAATTAGACTGCACGATCCCATCAAAACATTGAAATTTTTCTTGTTGATTTATTGATCAATTATCAAATAAAAAAAATGTATAGATCATAGTAAAAAGCACCAAATTCCTAATGGAAATGCCAAAATTCCGACGGACCAACTATTTATTTATACATTTTTTTATTTAACCCAAGTTAAGGAAAAAAAAACATCTTCTATGACAGTAAACCCGACAATACAAAACAAACCCGTCATTTCACTGAAGTGAATTGAAAACCAAATCCCATAATACAATATAGGATAGGATCGGGATAAAGAGATTTCTTTATCTACGATCAATTATATTTGTTCAATATAACATTGTCAATATCAATATAAATATGAATAGAATGGTGATAAAACGAATAAAAAACTGAAGTAAATCAAATAAAAATTTGTGTTGGATTGGCACAAACAAAAAAAATATAAATAAATCAGAAATTTTTATAAAATAAGGAAGAGATAAAGACAGACAGGTTTATTCAATCAATAAAGGATAAACAAGATTAATTCCTTGTTTGTTGCTGGACTTCTATAACAAGGGGAAGTAAATTTGAGTATGAATAGAGCAGGAAAAGAACAAATTATAGATAATAAATTGTAGGTAAATAATTACACTATATAATAATTACACTATATATAGTTATTTATTCCTCCCCCCCTTTTTTTTCTTTATTTTGGTCTTTTTTCTTTTAATTCACTTTTCATTTTAACTAATTAACTTTAAACCGAACTCGAAATTTTTTCTTTAAATAAATCTGCTTTCCTAAAAATGTCATAAACAGTTCCTGTTGGTTGAGCACCTTTTTCAAGGAAATATAGAATAGCAGGAACGTTTGAATAAGTTTGATTATTTATCGGATCATAAAAACCCACTTTTCGAAGATCTCTCCCTTCTCTTCGGGATCGAACATCAATTGCAACGATTCGATAGATGGCTCATTGGGATAGATGCACATAAACAATCTCCCCCAGAAACGTATAAGAGGTTTTATCCTCATACGGCTCGAACTCGAGAAAAAAAAATTGCATTCGTACTCATAACTCAAGTTGGGTAATTCTGACATAGTCCCAGGGGAATCCTTAGACATTTATTGAGCCGTCTCTAACCTCTTTTGTTTGTCTCATCTCGAGTCAATTATTCTGATCCCTTTCTTGAGACAATTGAAAATAGTGTTTCCTTGTTCCGGAATTCTTTATCTTTCCTTTGTAAAATCATTGGATTTAGACATTACTTCGGTGATCCTTACTCCTTTTCAAAAGGACAGCAACATACCTTTTGTTTTTTGTTATTTTCTTCTATATAAATATAAATGGAATACCCATAGAAATAGAATACGAAGAATTTAGATACACTTTTTTATCAAAAAAAAAGTTTTTTTTTACCTGTTTTAAGTTTAAACCTTTCTATTTTTTTTTATTGATATTGATAATATATTTACAAAGTTGGTCTAACTTATTGATTGATTAGCACTAACCCTAGATTCTTCCCCTTGATACTTGATAAATAAATCAATCTTTTCTACTCGAGCTCCATCACGTACTATCAATCTAATTTGTCTTAGATTCCTAATGGAACAGAACAAATTATGTCGAGACAAGAGCATCTTCATTTTTATGGAAAATGGTGGATGTAAAAATCCACAGCTGATTATGTCCTTCAAGTCGCACGTTGCTTTCTACCACATCGTTTCAAACGAAGTTTTACCATAACATTCCTATAATATGAAAATAAAATTCAATTGAATTTCAAACCACGATGAAATATGTGAAATATATTTCATATTAAATATATTTCATTTAATATGATGTGTAATCATGAATAATCATTGGCTCAACAAGCAGTATATAATAGTCCATACTTTCTACCTATAGATAGAAAAGTATTATATATATATTTTGCGGATCTGGGATAAGGATAAAGTTCAGTAAGGATCCAATTTATTTACCTCGATATTCTATCATATGAATAAAACAAAACATATTTATAAAAAAAAACGTTTGCTAAAGACTCATTTACATCTCCAACAGATTGTTCCGGATGGTCAATCATGAAGGATACATATTTATATAATATAACAAAAAAACCATAAAACTCAAATTTATTAATTTTTAATTTAATATGTTTAGTTTATAAAACTGGAGCAAAATCCATTATTAATCAAATAAACTCGTCCAATGACCCCCCCAAAAAAAGGTCGTAAATTTATAGAAACTATTGATTTATCATACTTTTTCAAGTACCAACCAAGAGTTCATAAAAAAATATTGAATATTATTAAATATTAAATAAAAATATTATTAAACATATTACAATTATTTATATTTACAATTATATAAATTATATATATATATATATTATATATATTATGATTATGATATTATGATTATGAGTATAAGACTTTAATTATGAGTATAGGACTTTACCTTGTTTATTTTATTGACATGATCATATGGATTTTTTATGGTTATATAGTATATGGATTTTTTTGTATTTTGTTTTAGTTCGACAATTTTTCCATCAATTTCATAAAAAAGTTCAAGTACAAGTATATTTCATATACTAATTTCCTCCAATCCTTACATTACATGGATTTACAAACATATATTTCCAATAATTTTGATTTGAGGAATCTAAGCTAAGATATAAGATAGAAAGAAATGGAATTCCGACAATTCTCCTATTTCGTTACCATACCACAGCTTTAGAGGTTTTCTAAGACTGATGATGAAACTGATGAAATTAGTAACAAAAACTCACTACTCTTTACTATCATCTCCACATAGAAAAATGTGGATACCCCTTTTTTTACTTTAGGCTTTGTGTGGAAGGGAAGAGGGATGCCTTTGTTTCACGCTGAAATTCAGAATGCATCATGTGATAATTCACATTTGATGAATATGTTATATTCAATTTAGTTAAATGGGTAACTAACTTCAAAATGAATATAACATAGTACGAGCATATTCTGAATGTGAATGATAAACCAAAAAATAATTTTCATTTTAAATGAAAAAAAAATACATTCTAAGAATTCAGAACAACTTTTTGTTCTCTTAAAGATTTTTTGTTTTATGTGGGATACAGTATGATCCTATCTTATGTTTCTGATAGATGGGATCTGGGACGGAAGGATTCGAACCTCCGAGTAACGGGACCAAAACCCGCTGCCTTACCGCTTGGCCACGCCCCATTTGAATCCTTTGGCACTAGTAAAAACTAGTAGTCTTATTAGTTATTGGTCAATCCCCCCCCCCCCCCCCAAAAAAAAAAAAATACCAAAAATTACATAATACGTAATATATAATAAATACATATGAAATACATATATAGCATATTTTTGTTGCTAGGATTTAAGACATATAAATTATATATAAAATGTCAAAAATTCATTGATCATTACATAGAATTCAATTAAGATAATGTATGAAAGTAGAATTCCTTGTATTCTCATTTGAGAATGGTTAGGAAAAATTTTAGACTTGATTTTGGAGAGTTAAAAAAAAAAAGAAATATTTTTTGACTTGTCTTTTTCACTTTTCCCTTATCTTATAAAAATAATTCAATCAAAATAAAATTATCTAATACACAAGAACGAAATGTTTGTTATGCTTAATATCTTTAGCTTAATCTGTATCTGTCTTAATTCTGTCCTTTATTCGAACAGTTTTTTCTTTGCCAAATTGCCCGAAGCTTATGCAGTTTTCAATCCAATCGTAGATGTTATGCCTGTTATACCTCTTTTCTTTTTTCTATTAGCCTTTGTTTGGCAAGCTGCTGTAAGTTTTCGATGAAATTTTTAATACTTTGCCAAATAGACTCATTTTGGCAAATCGATTCATGATTTATTCGATAATCAAATTCGAAAAATGAATAAGATCGACTAAGTATTACATTATTTATTATTATAAACCCTCGATTCAAAAATTTCAATTATTGTATTTATTGTATATATTAAGTATATATTAATTTAATATTAAATAACCGCAAAGATAAATTTGGATCAGCTTATTTACTCGTTCTGACCTTTCAGTGAGCATTTACTAGGTCTAGGTCCCGTACAATACCTAATTGTCGATATGACAAGAAGTTTTTTGTAAGTTTTAAGTAAGGAAGAAAAATCTTATTACATACAATACAAAGAAATTCGTAAAAATAAATGACTTTCTTTTCAAAAATTGAATTTTTTGCGGGGGGTCGTGTAATGTAAAATTAAACAAACAAATTAAACAAAATAGTACATGTGTTGAAAAGAAAAAATAGGTAATCTATTCCCTTTTTCGAAAATAATCTTATTTTGGAGGTTGTGTAATGCTTACTCTTAAACTCTTTGTTTACACAGTAGTGATATTCTTTGTTTCTCTCTTCATCTTCGGATTCTTATCTAATGATCCAGGACGTAATCCTGGACGTGAGGAATAATTTTTTTTTTCTAAACTTTTCTTATTATTTTATCTATTCTATAAATTTACCTATGATAAAATCAAAGAATTTCAATTCCTTTTCTTTTTAAAGTTCGAAATTGAAAGTATCAAGCGGGTCGAATAATCAGAGCGAGCGGAGAAAGAGGGATTCGAACCCTCGGTACGAATAATTCGTACAACGGATTAGCAATCCGACGCTTTAGTCCACTCAGCCATCTCTCCAAATAGAAAATAAAATCGAAATAATTTAAAGAAATTACGGAGAATTCCATATTTTATTTTAATATTTCATATATTATGAATTAATAATTATTACATATTATAATATATATATATATGCATATATATTAATAATTAATTTAGTATATAATTAGTATATAATTAATAAATTAATCAAAAAAAAAATAAGTTAAAATGAAAATAAATATATTAACATTAACATAATTATTTTTCTAGTATTCAATATTGCTATATTATAATATATATATTGCATGTTAATATAGTAGTAATATACTAAACATAGTAATAATATTTTTAAATTCAATTAAATGCAATTATTAAATTGAATATTAGGAATTTCCTATTTTTCATTAATATAAAATAAGTAAGTTCAGAGTAAATAAAGAACGAATTTGATCAGGAATTTCATTTAGATAATGATTCGAAATAAGTATCTACAATACAATAGAAAGAATACCTTACTTCTTTGATTTTGTACGAAAGATTTATTCCCCCGGCCTGGGCCTGGTCTTAGTTAAGTACTGGCCAGGCCAGTACCTCTTTTTGGCTAGCTTCAATGACCCCTTCAATCCGAAAATACTAGCAATCCAACAAAACAAAGATAAAAGATATATATAGTCTTATTGAATATGTTATTTACAAAATTAGAAAATATTAAATGTGCCCTTTATCCTTTTAAGTCCCTGGCTAGCAGGACTAAATATGCGTCAACACCATAATTTGGATCCTATCTTGATTGCGTCTCACTCCTTTGTTCGACAAATAGTCCATTTATATACAATAATGTATATGTAGCGGGTATAGTTTAGTGGTAAAAGTGTGATTCGTTCTATTAAAAACTTAAATAGTTAAGGGAAAGGGTATCTCATTTTCATACTCCGATCAAAAACTTTATTTCTTAAAAAGGTTTAATCCTTTACCTCTCAATAGCATATTTGAGGAAGAACATACATTCTCACGATTTGTATCCAAAGTCCTATTAGAAATCCATTTTTTTTTTTAATAAAAAAAAATGGATTATGTATATGGAGTCGTGAAACATAATTTTTTTGAACTGGATCAAGTCTTCCAATTGAATAAGTATGACTAAGGATCCATGGATGAAG